GATTTGACACAAGAATAGGGATCTAGTCACACTTATCAAATTGGGATTGAAAAAAGCAAAGAGGGGGTAAAGCCAAATAGCCTTCTTCACAATATACATATTAGAGATGCGATAAAAGGAATTCCAGGCATATCTTATATGGGGGAAAGGGATGTAAACAATTCAATTTCATACTTTTTTTGATCATACCTAACCCAATGGTCAGAAAGAATTTCCTTCTTTTTTACGAATTTGATGTTGATAAATCCACGGATCTAGAAATTCATCTCAGACAATTGAACCTTCTCAAACTGTTTCTTTTTAAGAACCAAAAAGATTTGTGCCAAAACAATAAATGCAAAGAAGAACAAAAGGCCCTGAACACGTAATGGGTCTTGAAGTACTATTTCCACATCCCCCTGACCAAACCCCCCCACATTAGGATTACTTGTTAATGGTTGATCGAGTTTAATGGATTCACCCTCTGAAACAAGAAGTTCTGGTCCTGGAGGGATAATATCAACCACTTGGCGCCCGTCCGATAGATCTGTTATGGTTATTTCGTATCCCCCTTTTTCTTTTCGTATGATTTTGCTTACTATACCCGCTGCCGTAGCATTATAAACTGTATTGTTACTTTTGCTACCGTCAGGATAAATCTGACCCCTTCCCCTGTTTCCGCCTACATATATCGGATATTTTAAGAAATGAATATTCTTATTAGTAGCAGGGTCTGGGGAAAGAATCGGAAAGGTAATTTCACTATATTTCTGACCAGGAACGGGGCCTATAACAAGAATATTTTTTTTAGTAGGGCGATAACTCTGAAAAGACAGATTGCCTATCTTTTCTTTCATCTCAGGCGAAATACGATCGGGTGGGGCTAATTCAAAGCCCTCCGGTAAAATAAGAACAGCCCCTACATTCAAGGCGCCTTTCTTACCATTAGCAAGAACTTGTTTCAGTTGCATATCATAAGGAATTCGAACAACTGCTTCAAATACAGTATCCGGAAGTACCGCTTGTGGAACCTCAATATCCACGGGCTTATTAGCTAAATGGCAATTAGCACATACAATACGCCCAGTTGCTTCTCGTGGATTTTCATAACCCTGCTGTGCAAAAATGGGATATGCGTTTGAAATGGATGCGCCGGTTATTATATATATCATGAACGATACGGAAATAGATCGAGTAATCTTTTCCTTTATCCAAGAAAGGGTATTTTTAGTTTGCATGGTCCAATCATTGATCCCGAAAATTGCTACAATAAAATTTTGTAGGTCGCTAGTCTAGCCCCTTATCCACGATTTTGCTATTTACTGTATACTAAAAATACTAAAAATTTTTTATCCAAAGATAGCAGCAATTCCCCCCCCCCTCGATGGGTAGAAGGAGTAATGTAAGTTCGACTTTGCATGCTTATATACAAAGTAAGAAACTTTATATTAGAATTGGATCAATGCATTTTTTTCAGTCAGTCATTGAATGATAAATAACTACAAGTGACGGAGATACACGATTTAAATAACGAAAGATCCAATATTTCAAAATTGTATCTAGAATGACAGGAAGGGCGGAAACAAGACCAGATATAATTTGATCATTATGAGCAAACCCAAAATCCTTGTAGATATAATCAATCATTAGTTCCCAACCGTGGGGTGAATGAAATCCGATACAGAAATCAGTTAATAAAAGAATCAAAAAAGCTTTTATTGTGTCACTTAAATTAGATAGGAATTCTTGAACCCAAGAGTTAATAATAACGAGTTCCTCATTACTTAAAATGGAATAACTACTTAGAATAAAGAAATAAATTATATTTGTCGAGAAGTGCAAAATCATATGGATACAATCTTCATTGTGCATATTGATCAATTGGATCGTTTCTTTGTGGATTCCTATATGAAGTTTTTGTAGATGTGTTTCCGGGTATTTTTTGTATTCTTTTATCATTTCGTCCAAAAAGAAGAGTTCCTCTAATTCTATGAATTGTCCTAGAATACTCTTTTCTTGAATGTCATTCAAGAAAGTTTCGGATTGCCCAGTATTCCACCAATTTGTAACCCAGGATTTCAGACTTTTATTAAATGAGAGTGAAATCCACCAAGGCAAAAATATTATAGATGCAAGATATAGAAGGGGAATGAATGCTTTCTTTTTTTTTTTTGACATTTTTTTGTATCTGTGAATGGTTAATGAACCCACCTCTTTCATTGACTCTAGGCGATCTGATCTTTCTATCAAGAAGGAGTTCCATTATAAAATAGATAGCGAATTGATTCTCTGTTTTTTTCTTTTTTATTAAGTGCTTAGCCCTTGAATCTAAAATACAGAAGTCAAAAATATGATAAGAATCCACTTCGAATTCGCGTGAAAAATATATAGAATATTATTTCCAGAGATTTCAATTGATCCAATTCGAAGCAATTGTCCTCTTTCGATAAATGCTCGAAAGAACTGCCTCGAGTAATGAATATTATTCTATGCGGATTTCGAGACGAAAGAATCCTCATAAAAATAGCAAATATGTCAAAAAAATTTCGCGGACTATCCATACTATAACTATAGTTAGTCCTGAAAAAATTCAGGAAATTTTATGAAGAATATTATGATGATCAAAAAAAGACAGAAACAAAAGGGTATCGTGACATTCTAAGAAAGAGGTTGAATTGTTTGGTTCTTAAAGAGCACAAAAGAAAGGATAAAAGAAAGGATAAAAGAAAGGGTGATTGACAAAAGAAAGTAGAAAAAATTGACAAGATATAATCCGTCTGTCTCTAACGTATTAATTCCAATTATTGAAAATAAAAAAAAAGAGAAAGTCTTTATTCCGAAAGACTTTTATTTTGATAAATGAGATCAATCTATTATTTCGATTTGTTACTTCGTTTTGTTGCTGAATTGAGTTGTGTGGCTTTAATTGACAGACGCAATTTTTTTTTGTTCAAAAAAAAATTGTTTCGTTTTGTTTTAGGTTATGACTCTTACGTATACGCCTGCTTTGGCTCGAAGAATGAATGGGGATTCTGAAGAAAGTTCAGTTAGGTTATGCTCTAGAAAAAGAAAATAGGGTTCTTGACTTGAGTTTTTTCCTCCTGCCGCATTTCCGTTATTCTTCATTTCTCAAAAGACTTCAATCGGTACGCGCAAGAAATAGGCCAATTCAGCAGCTTTTTGCTCAATTTCTCGCGGAGTCAAATTTTCATCAGTACGAATCAAAGGAAGGGCACCCTGACCTCTGATGTCCATATAAAGGACACGACGAACATAAATACCCTCTTTAACTTCTATTCTGATAGATTGAATATCCTTGATAAGGAATCGTAGAAAGATGCGACGGTTTTTTCCAGGGAACCCCCAACGAAAAATACACACTATTCCTTCTTTTTTATCGAATCGATCATAACCACTACCTACATTCCACACAATTGTGCACCATAAATAGAAACTAATAAAGAGACCTGCAATCCCATAGAAAGACATCACGATTCCTTGCGGAAAAAAAACTATTTGCTGAGATGGAAATAAAGATATCAAATTTCTACCAAGATAGCTAGAAGTTCCAACCAATAAAAATCCTAATGAACCAAAAAAAAGGATAAAAGCCCAGCAGAAATTGCTTGTTTTTCTAGACCCCGCTATAAATTCTATCCATATAGATTCTGATGGCCAACTCATACAGACTAGATCCAGTTGCATTTTATTGGAATTGAGAGAATAAGCATGTACTGTACTTTATTTTGTATTTTGATTTTGTTTCCGAAGTAATTCTAATCAGCTAGCACTATTTGTGAACCTTTAGGAGTAATTCATCGAATTGCTTAGATCTAAAATCATCCCCTTTCCTTTATAGGACCTCCTATAAAGATCTACATACCTATTTATAGATACATGGACTTGAATTTCATCCATCTGCTCCCATCCCGGTCCATAATTACAATTCATTTACCCATATATCGTGTTTACCCATACGCATGCATAAGAGCTTTTTTTTATTTCTATTTGGAGAAACCACTTGTTATACAATATTCTACTAAATGGATATCCATGATATCTAAGTCTTGAAAAAATAGATCAGATTTTGTCTTGGCCCCATCGCATCTAAAAAATTTTAGTTCTTTGAACATAAAAAGATAAAGAAGCCATTGCAATTGCCGGAAATACTAGGCCCACTAAAGGCACAAAAATGGAGGGTAAGCTGTTGAGAGTTGTCATAGAATGGGTACCTCAATTTAATATTTGTACCTGTTATTGTTACTTATAAACATATATTAATTAATTAGTTTATTACTTACTACTATAACTAATTACTAAGTAATAAACTAATTAATTAATATGTAATAAGCGAGTATATATATCTAATAAAATTAGTACAAGGACTGTAGAACTAAATAAATGAACTTCACGATCGAAATATATCTGTATGATAATCCACTTTTATAAATTAAGGCTCTACTTGATTGAATTCGGAGTTCAAACGAAAAAATGGTGGAACTGAAGTAACTCACTCAGAACACCCTTTAAAAGCTTGCGTGGTACGATTTGATCGAATAAGCCCTTATCAAATAAATATTCAGCTTCCTGCGAACCCTCGGGTACTGTTTTATTCAATGTTTGTTCAATTACTCTTTTACCCGCAAATGCAATATAGGCATCGGGTTCGGCAATAATTACATCCCCCAACATACCAAAACTAGCGGTTACTCCACCAGTAGTAGGGGATGTAAGAATAGATACATAGAATAACTTTTTATTTGATTGAAAATCATATAAAGTGGAAGATATTTTAGCCATTTGCATCAAGCTTAAACTTCCTTCTTGCATGCGTGCTCCTCCGGAAGCACACACTAGAATAAGAGGTAAAAATTGATTTCTAGCATATTCGATCAAACGTGTGATTTTTTCACCTACTACAGATCCCATACTACCTCCCATAAACTGAAAATCCATAACGCCCATTGCTATAGGAATACCATTTAGTTGACCCGTACCTGTTTGAACAGCCTCAGTTAATC